TGTTTTGATCTAAGATTTCAATTCTTCCATGTTTCCGCAGTAGCATATTGTTCCATGGAGCTAAGGTCCAAAATATGGAAGAAACGGGTGTTTCCACGACTCTACCCCCCAGTCAATTCTGTTTCACTTAATCCCTCCCTACATATCTTTCCGGCTAAGGAATGGGAAACCTTTCTCTTGTTCCATGAATCCAATTTTCATTTCATCCGGGAAAAGCCATCTTTTTCTCAACAATGTCTTTGTCATTTGATCCAATAGCGTTCCGTTAGATAGGAACAGATTTGATAAATACTGATAACTCTCGGATAGAGTATTAGAACGGAAAGATCCATTAGATAATGAACTATTGGTTCTAAGCCATCTCTGGCGATGAATCAATAATTCGAAATGCTTTTCTTGCGTCTTCTTGATAAACCAGCGTTTCGATATCGATGTAGGAAGATCATCTGTTTGGGAAGTAAGAAGCCCCCTTGACATCTCTTCATCTGCAAAGAATTCTCGATGTGAAAACACAGAGACAAAAGGCTGATCTTGGACTAGGAAAAAGAGTGGATCCCCAGGGTCCCAAATGAATTGGCTTATTCGAAAAAAGCCTTGTTCTTTGGAAAATATATCTCGTGTCTGGTACTGCATGGTTCCACTCTGCAAGAACTCCGAATCATTCTCTTGAAGCTCATCCTCTTCATCATAAATGATCCGCTTGCCCCCAAATGACCTGGCCCAATAGGGAAATCCCAATTCATTGGGCCTTTCGATACAATCAAATAGAAAGCCCCAAGGGCGCCATATTCTAGGAGCCCAAACTATGTGATTGAATAAAGCCTCCTCGATCTGTTGCGGGTCGGGGACTCCTTCCCCTTCTTTAAACTCCGATTCGTAGTTTTCATAGAGAAATCTCTGATCAACGATAGAACAAGATCCATTTTGAATCATATTTAAGGGATTCCTTGGTTCGAGCCGAAGAAGCAATGTCACTCGATCATTATCAAACTGACTGCAATCTTTTTCTGTCCGTGAGGATCCCACCAGAGCGCCTTCTACTTCTAATAGGCCATGAACTAGATCAGAATCATTCTCAACGAGTCCATAAGAAGTGATCCCATTTTTTTCATCAGGTCCGGGTAGAGACCAAAGGTCTTGAGCGACCGATCCGGCAGAACAACTCAAAAGATAAAGAAGTATCGTTAATTTCTTCATGCTCGTTCCAAGTTCTAAGTACCATTTGTACAAATAAGAATCCCCTTCGTTACATGATTTCTTCTTCATATAGATAGATATAGGATCTATGGAGCAATTACTTAGAAGTACATTTTGTGAAACAGCCCTTCCTATCTGATAGAAAAGGATCCCATGATCCTGAACCGATCTTACCTGGGATCGCAAACCCCAAGTTTGTCTATGAAGAGCAGATCTAATTATATTAGTGTCTATAATGGATTTCTTTTGTATAATACTAATCGATAGGGCCTCATTGGTAAGTGCTACAAGATCTCGTACATTGGAACCCATAGTTATGGACCCGAATCCATTATTCTGGAACATTTTCTTTTCCAAGTGAAATCCCCTAGTATATGAAAGGGTGAAAAAGTGCTTTCGTTGTTGTGGAATAAGAAGCCTTCGTATCTTAATGCATGTATTTAATTTATTCGGAGCTATTAGAGCGGGATCTACTTTTTGGGGAATATGAGTCGAAGCAATAACAAGAATATTTCTAGTGGAACATCTTTCACAATCCCCGGAGAGATGGTTCACTAATAGACCGAGGGATAAGTAATTCGACTCATTCATATCCAGATCATGAATGTTTGGAATCCATATTATGCAAGGAGACATTGCTTTTGCTAATTCGAATTGAAGGGTGATATAAAATCGGTCTATTTCCGCCATCATATCCATATCCATAGCTAGCTCATTCGTCCAAGTTAGAAACTCCAGCTCCCTATCAAGGTCACAGTCGATATCGTCACTATCATCAATATCGTCAATATCAATATCGTCACTATCATCAATATCGAAAATATCATCAATATCGTCACTATCGTAACCATCATCAATAACCTTAGGCTTGTTAGCCAAGAACTTGTTCAGAAATACTGTAATGAAAGGAACATAGGAGTTTGTCGCTAGGGATTTGACCAAATAGGATCGTCCAATTCCTATAGAACCTATCACTAAAATACCCCTAGGGGGGGATAGGGCTAAGCGGAGCGAAAAGGGTTTTCCATGAGATGGGAAATGAAAACGATTAGCCCCACACGGGGTTTGTGAATAAGTGATTGTCTGATAATGAGCAAGGAATATCCGTCTTTCTGCTAAACAGGATGTATTGAACTCATAATTCATTAGATACTTTTTATGAATGTCAACTAAGTATCGTAAGTAAATTGCTCCCGGTTGTTCAATCATTTGATAACCAGAGTCATTCTTTGATAAATGATCACTATGAGTCAGACTCAATAGAATTTGATCAATCCTTTTTTCTGTCGTTAAGGTAGAGAAC